TAGAATGAGTAAAATTCCTATAAATATATAATATTATAAATTTCATTTATAATCAAATATTTATAAATATATCTTAAATTTATCTAAATTTATATATTTATATAAAAATAAATATTAAATATTTATTTATATATTAATATATTTAAATAAATATATATATTTATATATACATTATTAAATATATATAACATTTATATAAGAATTATTAATTTATAAATAATATTTATTTAAATTAATAATAAAAATTTAATTAGAATATATTAAATTTATATAAATAATTAAATTTATAAAAAATTAATAAATATTTATATATAAAAAAAAAACTATTTATAAGTAAAAATAATTAAAATTAATTCTAGTTTTGATATTTATTTTTATATTTAATATTTATATAAGAATTTTCTTAAAATTATATAAATTTAAAAAATTTATTTTAAATTAATTATATTTTAATATATAATTTTTATATTATTAATGAAATTTAATATAAGTGAAAATTAAATTATTATTGTCTAAAATTTGTGCCAGCAGTCGCGGTTAAACAAAAAATAATTAAAAAATTTTAATTAAAATAAATAGTTTTAAAAAATATTTATATTATATTATTATTTAAAAGTAAAATTTTTAGATATTAATTTAAATATAAATATTTGTATATTTAATTTATGAAATTTAAAAAATTTAATATAAACTAGGATTAGATACCCTATTATTAAATTATAAATGAAAATATTTAGATATTATAAGTTAAATTCTTTAAATCTAAAGAATATGGCAGTATTTTAATCAATTTAGAGGAATTTGTTTATTAATTGATAATACACGATTAATTTTACTTAATTTTTGTTTGTATATCGTTGTTATAAAATTATTTAATTTTAAATTAAATAATTAGTTAATATAATAATATTTTATATCAAATCAAGATGCAGCATTATAATTAAGAATATTATGAATTACAATATAATTTATATATGAATATTTATTTGAAACGAATAAATTGAAATTGGATTTAAAAGTAATTGATTAAAAATAATTTAATTGTAATGATTTAAGTTTTAAAATATACACATATTGCCCGTCACTCTTAATTAATCATTTTAATATTTAATAAAGAATTATTATTTATATAATAATTAAATTATATATTTAATTTAAGATAAGTCGTAACATAGTAGATGTACTGGAAAGTGTTTCTAGAATGAATTCAAATTAGTCTAATTAGATTAGGATTTTATTTACATTAAAATTAAATTGTGCGAATCAATTAATTTGAATATAATTTATAATAATATAATTAATAATTTATATAGGTATTAAAGTTTAATTTATTAATAAAGATAATTTTAAAAAATTATATTAATTTTGTTTAAGTATATATTAAAAAATAATTATTTAATTTATAGTTTATTATTATTGTGAAAAAAATTTTTTAGTTTAATAAAAGAAAAAATAATTTTTTGTATTTTGTGTATCAAAGTTTATTAATAAATAATTAAAAATTTTATTATTCTCGAAAGAATAAGAGTTAATTATATATTTAATTTTATTATTAAATAAATATTTTAAATATATAGGTTAGAAATTAAAAGTTATTCGTTTATTTTTATATCTAGTTTTTAAATAAATAAATAAAATTTAATTATTTATTAATAAATAATATATTTAAATATAAAAATATATTTTATTTAAATAAATAGTTTATATTTAATGGGATAAGCTTTTAAATATAATTATTAATATAAATTTAAGAATAAATTTATAAAATAATATAAATTAGATTTTTAATTAATTTAAATTTTAATAAATAATTTTTTTTTTTTATTATTTATTTTTTATATTTAAAATTTTATTTAAAAATTTAATTTAATATAATTATTGAATTTATAATGATAAAATTAGTATATTTATTTAATTTAAATTATTTAATATAAAATAAATTATAATTAATTAATTAGGCAAAAATAAATTTGTTAATTTATAATGTATTTTCAACTGTTTAATAAAAACATTTTTTATTGATTATTTGTTTAATAAATATAATCTGCCCACTGATATAATATTAAAGGGCTGCAGTATTTTGACTGTACAAAGGTAGCATAATCATTAGTTTTTTAATTGAGAACTGGAATGAATGATTGAATGAGAAATAATCTGTTTCAATTATATATAATATAATTTTATTTTTTAGTAAAAAAGCTAAAATTAATTTAATAGACAAGAAGACCCTATAAATCTTAATATTATAAATAAAGTATATAATGATTTTAATTTATAATATTTAATTGGGGTGATTGTAAAATTTAAATAACTTTTATAAACATAATTTAATACAATTAATTTTTGGATAGAGGAATTATTTATAATAATTGAAAGAATAAGTTACTTTAGGGATAACAGCATAATTTTAATTTTAAGTTCTTATTGAAATTAAAGATTGTGACCTCGATGTTGGATTAAATTTAATTTAAATGTAAAAGTTTAAATGTTTAGTCTGTTCGACTATTAAAAATTTACATGATCTGAGTTTAAACCGGTGTGAGCCAGGTTGGTTTCTATCTTTAAATTTATTTATTTTATATTAGTACGAAAGGATCATATTTAATTAATTATTTAATTTTATTGAATAATAATAAACTATTATTGGCAGAATTAATGTGTTAAATTTAGGATTTAATTATATAAATGTTTATATTTATAGATAGTAATAATTTTGAATTTTATTTTTAGTTTATTATTAATTATTTTAGTATTAGTAAGAGTTGCTTTTTTTACATTATTAGAACGTAAAGTTTTAGGGTATATTCAGATTCGTAAAGGTCCAAATAAAGTTGGGGTTATTGGGTTACTTCAACCTTTTAGAGATGCCATTAAATTATTTTCTAAGGAGTGGTTTAATTTAATTAAAATTAATTATTTAGTTTATTTATTTTGTCCTTTATTTATTTTATTAAATTCTTTATTTATTTGAATATTAATACCTTATTTTGAGGAAATACATTCATTTAGAATAGGAATATTATTTATATTTTGTTGTTTAGGGATTAATATTTTTTTTATTATAATTTCTGGTTGATCTTCAAATAGATTATATTCTTTGTTAGGGATATTACGTTCAATTTCTCAAGTTATTTCTTATGAAGTAAGATTGGTAATAATTATTTTATGTAGATTGATTTTATTAATAGATTTTAATTTAATTAATTATAGATTTAATCAAAAATATATTTGATTTTTTATTTTAATATTTCCTGTTTTTTTAATTTTTATAAGATCTAGATTAGCTGAGACTAATCGTAGTCCTTTTGATTTTGCTGAGGGTGAAAGAGAATTAGTTTCAGGGTTTAATATTGAATTTGGGGGTTCTTTATTTGCTTTAATTTTTTTGGGTGAATATAGAATAATTATATTTATAAGGTTAGTTTTAATTATTATTTTTTTTGGTTCTTTAATAAATTCAATTTTTATATTTTTAAAAATATTATGTTTTATTTTTGTTTTTATTTGATTACGTGGAAGATACCCTCGTTATCGTTATGATAAATTAATATATTTATGTTGGAAACTTTATTTACCAGTTTCAATATGTATTTTATTTTTGAATTTTAGGTTATTAATATTTTTTTTATAAATTGAAATTTTTTTAGTAATATTTTAAATTAATAGAATTTTTTAATTCTTTTTTAAGTTTTCAAAACAAATACTTATACAAGTTCATTAATTATATAATTAGTTTATTTCAAATTTTATTATATAATGGGTTTATGATAAAAAATAAAAAATAAGAAATAGATAGAATTTGAGTTATAGTAATATACGGATCTTCTACGGGGTTTCTTCCAATTCAAGATAATAAAATGAAAATATTTACTATAATTCAAAATAGAATTTTATTAATTTTAAAGAATGAATTTCCTATTATAATTTTATTAAAACAAAGAGGTATGATATATAAAATTAAAATTGAGAATATTAATCCTAATACTCCTCCTATTTTATTGGGAATTGATCGTAAAATTGCATAAGCAAAAAGAAAATATCATTCGGGTTGAATATGAGGAGGGGTTACTATAGGATTTGCTTCAATAAAATTATCATTATCATTTATTAAGTAGGGGAATTTTAAAATAAAAATGAAGAATATTAATAAGGTTAATAAAAATCCTATGATATCTTTAATAGTAAAATAAGGGTGAAAAGGAATTTTATCAAATTTATTATTTAGATTTAATGGGTTATTGGATCCATTTTGGTGGAGAAAAATTAAATGGATAATAATTAATATAATTAATATGAAAGGTAAAAGAAAGTGTAAGGAAAAGAATCGATTTAAAGTTGCGTTATTAATTGAGAACCCTCCTCAGATTCATTGTACAATTGTTGTTCCTACATATGGAATTGTTGATATGAGGTTTGTGATAACTGTTGCTCCTCAAAATGATATTTGTCCTCAAGGTAATACATACCCTAGGAAAGCGGTTATTATAGTAATTAATAAAATTATAATTCCTACAAATCAAGTTATTTTATTTATATATAGATCATAATATATATTACGTCCAATATGTAAATATATAAAGATGAAAAATATAGAAGCTCCATTGGCGTGAATAATTTGTATTATTCATCCTTTATTTACATTATGATTAATATGATTTATTCTTTCGAAGGCTATTATTGTGGAGGGACAATAATTTATTGATAAAAAAATACCAGTTAAAATTTGAATTATTAAGCATATCCCTAATAATGATCCAAAATTTCATAAAAATGAAATATTGGATGGGGAAGGTAAATTAATGATTGAATTATTAACTAATTTAATGATAGGGTGTGTTTTTATTATTGAGTATAAGTTATTATTCATTAATATATTTTTCGTATTGGTCTTTTTATAAATTTTAATATAATTGAAGAAATGATTAGTATAAAAAATAATAAGAAAATTATTATTAAGGTAGTATTTAATGAGTTGTAGTTTGTTAATTTAAATAATGAAATTGAATTTATAAATATTAAATTAAAATTATATTGTGAGTTGATTAAATTAAATAATAAGTTTTTAAAGTTAATATTTAAAAAGATTATTAAAGATGTAATTATTAATGTAACATAATTAATTAAAATAAAATTTTTAAATTTTATTTTAAAAGTTAAATTGGAGTTAATTCTACACATATAAGTAAATAAAATTAAAAGACCTCTTACAAAAATAATAAATATAATGTATGAGTATCAAAATGTTTTAATTAATAGTCCTATTATAATTGTTCTTATAATTATTTGTAATATAATTATAAAATTAATTGTTATAGGATGACTTAGAGTAAAAAAAATTAAATTAATTATTATTATTAAAGATATTAATATAATTTTAAATATTTCAAAAAATAGTTTAAAATTAAAATTATAATTTTGGAGATTATGGATAAAGTTAATTTTTTTTTGAAGTTTTAAAAGATTCCTTATTTTTGATTTACAAAATCAATATTTTATTTAAATTATTAAAACTTTGATATTTTTATTTATTTTTATATTTATTATTGGTTTAATTTCTTTATTATTTAATCGTTTATTTATGTTGACTATATTGTTAAGTTTAGAATTTTCTATATTGGGGTTGTTAATGATATTAGGTTGATTATTATTAATAATATATAATGAATTTTATTTTATGTTAATTTTTATAGTTATAATGGTTTTAGGAAGAGTAATAGGATTAATGATTTTAATTTTAAATATTCGATTTTTTGGTAATGATTATTTTTTAATAATAAATATATTAGAATGTTAGATTTATTATTTTACTTAATTATAATAATATTTATATTTATGTTTAATAGCTTATGGTGATTTTATATGAATATAATAAATTTATTAATTTTATTGATGTTAATAAAAAATTTTAGTAATTTGTATTTTTTTAATTATAGAATATTATTTAGTATAGATTCATTATCATGAAATTTAATTTTATTAAGAGTTTGAATTTGTTCTTTGATAATTTTAGCTAGTTATAATATTAAATTTACTCAATTTTTTAATAATTTATTTTTATTTAATATTATGTTGTTATTGATTTTATTATTATTAGTGTTTTTAAGAATAAATATTTTTATATTTTATATTTTCTTTGAAGTGAGTTTAATTCCGGTATTTCTATTAATTATAGGATGAGGAGGTCAAAGTGAACGTATTCAGGCTGGGGTATATTTATTTTTTTACACTTTATTTTTTTCTTTACCTTTATTAATTGGTTTAATTTATATTTATCAAATTAAGAATTTAATAGTTATTTACATAATTAGTAATTTAAATAATTATTTATTATATATAGTATTAATATTGGCTTTTTTAGTTAAAATGCCTATATATTTTATACATTTATGATTATTAAAGGCTCATGTAGAAGCTCCTATTGCTGGTTCAATAATTTTGGCTGGAGTTATATTGAAATTAGGGGGGTATGGTTTAATACGATTAATAAATTTTGTTATGTTTAATGGTGTGAAATTAAATTTTTATTTTATAGTTATTTCTTTATTAGGGGGGTTGGTTATAAGGTTAGTATGTATTGTTCAGGTGGATATAAAGTTATTAATTGCTATATCTTCTGTTGTTCATATATCAATAGTTATTATTGGAATTTTTAGGGTGTCTTATTGAGGGTATATTGGTAGGTTACTTTTAATGTTGGGGCATGGTTTATCTTCCTCAGGTATATTTGTTTTAGCAAATATGTTGTATGAACGGTTAAGTAGACGAAGATTAATTATTAATAAGGGTAATTTAAGGTTTACTCCTTTACTTGGTATATGATGATTTTTATTAATTAGATGTAATATAGCTGTTCCTCCGTCAATAAATTTATTAGGTGAATTAAGATTAATAATTTCAATTTTATTTTATTCATGAAATTTTATATTTATTTTAATATTTATAATAATATTTAGAGCAATTTATAATTTATATTTATTTGCTTTTAGTCAGCATGGAAATTTTATATTTAATGTTTATAGGTATATTGTTGTAAATATTCGTGAATATTTATTATTGGTTTTACATTGATTACCTTTAAATATTTTAGTGTTAAGAATTGATTTTATTTATTAAATTTAAATAGTTTATGTATAAAATTTTGATTTGTGGATTCAAAGAAATAAATTATATTTATTTTAAATTTTGAAATTATGTAAATTTAAATTTAGAATAATTGTAATATTTTTGTTAAGATTTATATTTTTTATATTTAGTATATATGTAATTTATTGAAATAAAATTATTATGTTAGAATGGGAATTTTTAAGATTTAATTCAAGAATAATAGTTATAGTGATCTATATAGACTGAATTAGATTAATTTTTATAAGATTAGTTTTATTAATTTCGAGAATAGTAGTAATATACAGTAAATTTTATATAGAACATGAAATTCATTGATTACGATTTTTATATTTAGTGTTAATATTTGTAATTTCAATATTGTTATTAATTATAAGACCTAATTTAATTAGATTATTATTAGGATGAGATGGGTTAGGAATAATTTCTTATTGTTTAGTAATTTATTATCAAAATGTAAAAAGATTTAATTCTGGGATGTTAACTGTATTAGCTAATCGTGTTGGGGATGTTATAATTTTAATAAGAATTGTTTGAATAATTAATTATGGAAGTTGGAATTTTATATTTTATGATTTATTTATAGTTGGTGATTTACATATACAGATTGTATGTTTTTTAGTTTTTATAGGAGCAATTACTAAAAGAGCTCAAATTCCATATTCTCCTTGGTTACCTGCTGCAATAGCAGCTCCTACCCCTGTTTCAGCTTTAGTTCATTCTTCAACTTTAGTAACTGCGGGGGTTTATTTATTAATTCGATTTCATAGATTAATAGAAAGAATATTTTTTATAAAAATTTTATTTTTATTATCAGTTTTAACTATATTAATAGCAGGGATTTCAGCTAATTATGAATTTGATTTAAAAAAAATTATTGCTTTATCTACTTTAAGACAATTAGGTTTAATAATAAGAATTTTAAGAATCAATATAAAAATTATTTGTTTTTATCATCTATTGACTCATGCTTTATTTAAATCTTTATTATTTTTGAGTGCTGGTATTTTAATTCATATAATATCTAATAATCAAGATATTCGTTTAATGGGTAATTTGTCTATGTTTACTCCTTTAGTAACAACAATTTTTAATATTAGGAATTTAGCTTTATGTGGCATACCTTTTATGGCTGGTTTTTATTCTAAGGATATAATAGCAGAGATATTTTTAATAACCAAATTTAATTGGTTAATTTTTTTTTTTTTTTTTTTTAGAATTGGATTGACTGTTTCTTATAGATTACGTTTAAGTTGATATAGAATATTTAGTAATATAAATATGTTGGTTTGTTTTAATTTATATGAAAATTTTTTTATGATATTAAGAATGTTTATTTTAACTTTTATGTCTATATTGGGAGGGTGTATATTAATATGGTATATGTTTAATTATACTCAAATAATTTATTTAAGATTTTTTTTTAAATTTATGGTTTTAATTTTTATATTTATTGGGGGATTATTTGGTATTTTTATGTATAAGTTTATTTATATATTAAATAAAATGAATTTATACAATTTTTTATGAAATATATGGTTTATTGTAAATTTAATTACTTATGGTATTGTTAATAAAATTTTATTTAATAGATTTTATTTATTAAAAATTAGTGATTTAGGTTGATTTGAGGAATTAGGAAGTCAAGGAGTGTATTTTAAGTTGATTAAATTAAGTAATTTAAATTTATATTTTCAGTTTAATAACATTAAAATTTATATAGTTATAATATTATTTATTTTATTATTATTATGTGTGATTTAAATTTATATAGCTTATACTTATAGAGTGTAATATTGAAGATATTAAGGAATAAAAAAATTTATTATAAATATTTATAATAAATTTCATATATTTTTACATTGAAAATGTAATGTTTTTAATAAACTATATAAATGTAGAAATATAAATGATTTTAATCACTTTTAATTAAGTTAGAAGCTTAATGTATAAATATTTCTTAATTGGAATAAAAATTATTAATTCAATAATGTTATTAACAGTAACATACCTCTATTTTGGTTTCAATTAAAATATGGAATAAATTTTATTCAAAAATTTAAGTCGAAATTAAATTACAATTATTTTGTTTCATATTAAGATAAATTATGTAAATTTGTGATAATATTTTTTGATTGCAAATCAAATGTTTTAATTAAACTATAATCCTAAATTTTTCATTTTAAGATATTTTGATTTCATTCATGAAATAAACCAATGATTAAGATTAATAAGAATGAGTTAAATATTAATATAATATTATTTATAATTATGTAATTAATTAGAATAATAAATGGAAGAATAATAGAGATTTCGATATCAAAAATTAGGAATAGAATAGTGATTATGAAAAAATGTATTGAAAATGGGATTCGTGGGGAAGATAATGGATTAAATCCACATTCAAATGGTGAATTTTTTTCTAAATTTATTATTTTTTTTTTTGAAATAATTAATCTTACTATAATAAGAATTGATGATAAAATAAAAAAAAATGTAAATATGATTAATATATTTATTATATATTTATATTTAGATATTAAAACTTTTTGATTGGAAATCAAGTATACTATTTATATTATATAAATATTTAGCTCATCAGTATATAAAAATGAATAAAAATAGTCAAACTACATCTACAAAATGTCAATATCAGGCAGCTGCTTCAAATCCAAAATGATGTTTATTAGAAAAATGAAGTTTAAATTGTCGTAGTAAACATATAATTAAAAAATTTGTTCCAATTAGAACATGTAGTCCATGGAATCCGGTGGTTAGGAAAAATGTTGATCCATATACTCTATCTGCTATTGAAAAAGAAGCTTCATTATATTCTATATATTGAATTATTGTGAAATAAATTCCTAGTAAAATTGTAATTGATATACTTAAAATAAAATTATTTTGATTATTATTGAGAATTGAATGATGGGCTCAGGTTACTCTAATTCCAGATGATAATAAAATTAATGTATTTAATAGAGGAATTTTGAATGGATTGAATGGGTTAATATTTTTAGGAGGTCATATTCTTCCTAGTTCAATATTTGGTGATAGCCTAGAATGAAAAAATGTTCAAAAAAATGAAAGAAAAAAGAATACTTCTGAGATAATAAATAAGATTATTCCTCATTTTATATTTAATGATACTTTAATAGTATGATATCCTTGATATGTTCTTTCACGAGTTACATCACGTCATCATTGGTATATTGATAGTAGAACAATTGTGTTTCCTATGAATATTAATAAATTTAAATTGAAATGGAATCATTTAATAATTCCTGTTATTATAATTATTGTTCCTAAGGCTCTAGTTAAAGGTCATGGACTAACGTTGACTAAATGGAATGGGTGGTTATAGTGACTATTCATTAATTAATTTCTGAGCAGTATAGGGAAGATAAAGTTATTATTACATAGGCTTGAATGAGAGCTACGGATGATTCTAATGTAAGTAAAATAATTTGAGTTAAAATTAATAGACTTAATATTGGGTATCTTAGGTTATATTTTATTCTTCTTAGTAATGTTATTAATAAATGTCCTGCAATTATATTAGCGGTTAATCGAACTCTTAAGGTTAAAGGTCGAATTATATTTCTAACAGTTTCAATTAAAACTATAAAAGGTATTAGTGGTACAGGGGTTCTTTGTGGAATTAAATGAATGAATATATGATTTATATTGTTAATTCATCCAAATAGTATTAAAGATAATCATAGGGGTAATCTGATAATTAAATTTAAGGATAAATGTCTAGTAGATGTAAAAATATAAGGAAATAGTCCTATGAAGTTATTTATTAAAATGAATAAAAAGATTATAATAAATAATATAATAAAATTATTGTTTTTAATTCTTATTTTTAATTCTCTTATAAGGAATTTAATGATTATATTTATGATAATAGAGAATTTTCTGGGTGTAATTCAGAAAGTTAAAGGGATTAGTATTATTACTATAATAGATCTAATTCAGTTTAGGGATAAATTATTTGATGTGGATGGGTCGAATATATTAAATAAATTATTTATTATTTTATTAAAATATTATTTATTAATTTATTGGTTTTTTGATAATTAATAGATTGATTGATTGAAGTGTAATTAAAGTATAATATTGATATGACAATTATTATTAATAAATTAAAGTATAAAAATAATATAATTCAGTTTATAGGGTTTATTTGAGGAATAGAAAAGAATATTAATTATTAATTATTTAAATTTGACAAATTTATGTTATACATTTATATTAACTAATTCTTTCATTAGAAATAATCGTTAATTATTATTAGTTGGTTTAAGAGACCTATACTTACTTTAAGTTATCTAATGAAAAATTTTTTATTCAATTAATGAATGAGTTAGAGTTAATTCTTTCAATACAAATTGGTATAAATGAATGATTTATACCACAAATTTCAGAACATTGACCATAAAATAAACCAGGTATATTAATTATAAATGATGATTGATTTAATCGTCCTGGTATAGCATCTGCCTTAACTCCTATGGATGGGACTGTTCAGGAGTGAATTACATCTGTGGAGGAGATTAATCTTCGAATTTGAATATTTATAGGTAAGATAATTCGGTTGTCTACATCTAATAAACGAAAGTTTCTAGGGGTTATTTCATTAATTATGTAGGAATTAAATTCAACATTATTAAAATCTGAATATTCATAAGATCAATATCATTGATGACCTATAATTTTTAATGTAATTGATGGGAAATTAGTTTCGTCAATTATGTAAATTAATTTTAAAGATGGAAGAGCAATATTAATTAAAAAAATTCTAGGAATAATTGTTCAAATTATTTCAATAAATTGATTTTCAATTAGATTTAAATTAATTAATTTATTTAAAAATATGGAATATATTGCGTATACAACAAAAATTGTAATAATAGATAAAATAAACATTGTTGTGTCATAGAAGAATATTAATTGTTCTATTAATGGGGATATTCTATTTTGAAGGTTAATATTTGATCATGTAGCTATATTCTAAAAAAAGATAAATCTTTATTTATGAAGCTTAAATTCATTGCATTTATTCTGCCATATTAGAAATTAGTTAAAATAGGCAGTTCATTAAAAGTGTGTTCAATGGGAGGAGTTAATTGATATCATTCAATGAAGGATTTTATATTGATATTGAATAAAACATAATTTTTATTAATTATTCTGTTTCAAATGATTATGAAAAATATAATAACAGCAATGAATGAAATTGATGACCCTAATGATGAAATGATATTTCATGATAAATATGAATCTGGATAATTAGAGTATCGTCGGGGTATCCCTGCTAGTCCTAAGAAATGTTGGGGGAAAAATGTTATATTTACTCCTAAAAATATAACTAAAAATTGAATTTGTAATATTTTATTATTTAAAGTTAATCCAGTTATTAATGGGTATCAATGAATAAATCCTGCTATAATAGCAAATACGGCTCCTATTGATAATACATAATGAAAATGAGCGACAACATAATAAGTATCATGAAGAATAATATCAATAGATGAATTTGATAATATAATTCCGGTTAGTCCTCCTATAGTAAATAGAAAAATGAATCCAAGGGTTCAATTAATAGCTCTATTAAATGTAATTTTAATTCCATTTAATGTAGTTAGTCATCTGAAAATTTTAATTCCTGTTGGAATAGCAATAATTATTGTAATAGAAGTGTAGTAGGCTCGTGTGTCAATATCTATTCCAACAGTAAATATATGATGTCCTCAGACAATGAATCCTAATAATCCAATTGATAATATAGCATAAATTATACCAATAGATCCAAATGATTCATTTTTTCCTCTTTCATTAATAATAATATGTGAAATTATTCCAAACCCTGGTAAAATTAAAATGTATACTTCAGGGTGTCCAAAAAATCAGAATAGATGCTGATAAAGAATAGGGTCTCCTCCTCCATTAGGGTCAAAAAATGATGTATTTAAATTTCGATCTGTTAGAAGTATAGTAATAGCTCCTGCTAATACGGGTAAAGATAATAGTAATAGTAAGGCTGTAATTCCTACTGATCATACAAATAGTGGTAATGAATCAAATGAAATTTTTTTTAGTTTTATATTAATAATAGTTGTGATGAAATTAATGGCTCCTAAAATTGAGGAAATTCCAGCTAAATGAAGAGAAAAAATTGAGATATCTACTGCTTTACCTGAATGAAATAAGTTGTTAGAGAGAGGAGGGTAAACTGTTCAACCTGTTCCTATTCTTGAGTCTATAAATATTCTGGAAATTAAAAAAAGTAATGAAGGTGGCAAGAATCAGAATCTTAAATTATTTATTCGGGGAAAGGCTATATCTGGGGCTGAGAGTATTAATGGAACTAATCAATTTCCAAATCCACCAATTATAATTGGTATAACTATGAAAAAAATTATAATAAATGCATGAATAGTTACAATTGAATTATAAATTTGGTCATTTCCTAAAAAAGAATTAGGAGTTGATAATTCAATTCGAATAATTATTCTTAATGATGTTCCAATAAGTCTAGATCAAATTCCGAATAAAAAGTATAAGGTTCCAATATTTTTGTGGTTAGTTGAGAATAATCATTTGTTAATAAGTAAAATGGCTGATGATAAGCAATAAATTGTAAATTTATTTATAAATAGTAATATTTTTTTACTAATCTTATATTCAAAAAGTATGATTTTAAATTGCAAATTTAAAGGTGTTAATTTACTAAGATTTAAATTTAAAAATTTATTTATAATTTTGAAAATTATTAGTTTAGTTTAACTTAAAATCTTAGATGTATATAATTAATATAATAATGAAAGTAAATAATGATAAATAAATTAAGTTAAAAATAATAAATTTTATATTTACTAAATTTATATTAATAAATCATTTATTTTTTAATGAATTTATTAATAAATTTGTGTATAAAGGTTGGATATAAAAGAATAAAACTGTTAATGATGATATTATTATAATTATTAATATAAATAATTGATTATTTATAATTAAAAAATTAATTGTTATTCATTTAGGAATGAATCCTATAAAAGGTGGGATTCCTCCTAAAGAAAGAAATGTTAATGAAAAAAATATAAGGTTTAAAAAAAAGTTGTTAAAGTAAAATATTTGGTTTATATAACTGATGTTTATATAATTAAATATGAAAGAGATAGTTGCTAGAATTAATAAATATGAAGTTATGTATAAATATCATAATGATTCGTTAATATTTAAAGTTAAAATTATTCATCCTAAATGATTAATTGATGAATACCCTAGGATTTTTTTTAAAGAATTTTGATTTAATCCTCTTGGGGCTCTTATGATAAAATTTAATAAAGTGAAAATTGTAATTATGAATAGATTTATATTAAAATTTAATAAAACTAATGGAATAATTTTTTGTGTTGTAGAAATTAAATAAAAATTTAATCAATTTATACTTTCAATAATTTGAATAAATCAAAAGTGAAAAGGTGCGGAACTTAATTTTATTAAAAGACATAAATTTATAATAAGAATATAAAAATTATTTCTATTATTTGAATTTCAAATGATTATAATGGCTATAAATAAAATTAATGATCTAATAGTTTGAATAAAAAAATATTTTATTAAACTTTCTGAAGAAAATAAAGATTTTTGGTTTAGTAAAGTAATAAATATAAATATATTAATTTCTATTGAGATTCATATGATTATTCATGAATTAGATGATAAGCATAAAATAATAGATAATATTATAATAATAATTGTTATTATTTTTGATGAATTAAAATATATATTTAAAAAAAAGATTTACTTTATAGATGAAGTATGAGTTCATTAGCTTGATATATTTAGCTTATTTTTAAAATAAAGATAATTTTAAATTATTTAATTGACTCTATCAGAATCATCCTTTAGTCAGGCACTATATTATATATATTAGTGTAAAGTTGCACAAAAGATTTTGATTCTTTTAGGTTTAATTAAAATTATTATATATAA